TTTATTAGTGAACAATAATTGAATAATTCCTTCATAGAGATAGAGGACATAATTCACATGGATATAGTAAATCTCGCTTGGGCTGCTTTAATGGTAGTCTTTACATTTTCCCTTTCACTAGTAGTATGGGGAAGGAGTGGACTCTAGAAGTACTACTAATTGAGTTTAGGAACTAAACAGTATCACTTTTTTTATAGATCGTTCGGCAAAGTTTTTTTTATTTAAAATTTCACTATTTCAATTTAAAATTTTATTTTTAAATTGAAATAGAAATGAAAAATATCTTCATTTCGAAATTCTCTTGGATTTTAGTTGAGTAATGTATTCTATGAATAATAAATATATATGAAGAATACTCTTTCAATCAAAGAAATATTTCAATTATTTCCGTGTTCGTATTTTGAAAGTAAAAAAAGTAAAAGGAATACAAATGGTAGGAAATTTATTCCAACTGAATTCTTCATAAATTTTCTATTTCGATGAACTGACTCTTACCAAAGTTAGATATGGACCATGAGGAAGAACGGAACTTTTTTTTATTTTGTTTACCTCTTTACTGTTCAAAGATCAAAGAGAAAACAATTCGGTTATTCCATTACGTGGATACACATTGGGAAACAACATAGTAGTTGTCCAACGAGATACTGCACATCCTAAAATATTGTCTTGGGCGAGTCACATATTGCGCCGCTTGTTTTAGTTTTACTATTTTAGAAATTTTATTTATGTTTTGCTTGTTTTATTGAACCCATTTCATATCGTGGTTCAAACGTTAAAAGTCGACGGGTTTTACTAATCCTTTTCGAAATCCGAAGAAGTCATTGATTCTTTCGATCGGGATTCATATTGAAAATAATCAGAAATCTAGGAATTCTAATCGTAAAAGTCGCTTTCGATTATTTCAAATTAATTTAATTGAAATCAACACAAATTAAATACAAATAGATAAAGCAAAGAAATAGAATTGGGATACTATATAATATACATTATCACTATATACGTAATTAAATCGATTTCTATATATATATAGAAAAGGAATATGATGATACTATATGTAGATTGATCTATATTAATCTATATTAAATTAACCCGCATTACAATACAACTTTATACACTACAATAACAATACTAGATAGTATGGTAGAAAGAAATATCTGAATCTTTCTACCATACTATCGTATCTCATAGAATACGACTGATTCTAGTCTGCCCATTTCATTTAAGACGCGAAATTTTTATCCTTTTCTTCTCTGCAATTATTGATAAGAAATAAAAAATCAAGTTTAATTCAAATTAATCACCTTGGCTGACTGTTTTTACGTATATTATAAGTAAAAAAGCAGTAGGAACTAGAATAAACAGTGCAGTAGCAATAAATGCGAGAATATTTACTTCCATAATCTCATTGTTTAATTTTTCTTTAATTCGCAATAACTCGGGAGTTAATCCCATAGAGATAATAAATCTTTCGCCTGTAAATTCAATGGGATGCATTACATCTCGATGATATCGAATCGGATCAATATCATGAATAACAATATCGGAGCTATCAAATAGATTCATCGTCAAGAATTGAATAGTATAACATAGGACGATCTTTTATCCATACTGAACTCAAAATTTGATTCCCGATACAATCAATAATTCCTTTATTTATTTATCATTCTTTTCCATTCTTTCTTTTCTATAACCTACCGCCCTCTTTGTACAATCATCTGATGAAGTATCATCTAACCGCCTTTCCACTTACCATTGGTTCTAAACAAACCCCAACAAACAATAGAAGCTCAATGAAAAAAAAGGAAGGAGCTAAGTTATAAACTCCTTTTTTTAATGAGCCAATCTTCTTGGAAAACAAAAGAAGTATGATAAAGACGAGTACAAATTCCGGTATAAAAAAATCGAATATTCCATCAAATTAACTATTTTTTTATATATTTATATATAAATTTAAAAAGTTTGTTCTTTCAAGGAAAAACCCTTATAAAATATAAAAAAAAAAAAAAAAATTCATTACCTCGCTAATAAAAAAGTGATCCTTGTTTGATCTTTATTTTTTGAATATCCTCTTTCATTGGATTAGTAATGGGACGCATATATCAAAAGCTCAATGCGAAATTTGAATGAGATAGATTATTTCAAATTAGTAAAATTTGAAATTGAGGTTACACAAAATAGGGCCCGAAAAGGATATACTTTTATTTTAATCTTAAAAAAAAAGTATTCTATACTATTCTATACACAGTAACTATGTTCAATTTATTTTATATTGTACAAATTCCATTTATGTATGTACTCCCGGGAAACATACAATACTCTACTCTATTTCATATTTCACAGATCGGGAGTAATTGAAAAAGCCAGACCCAGTACAGTACGGTATCCCGTGGAATCCTGAATCTGATGCTAATAATATAATAATTGTACTAATCCACAAATGCCTCTCTCCCATCAATCGAATCGGTACTAGTCGAAGAAATGGAAATTCCCCCATTTGGTT